ATGCTCCAAACTCTACTTGAGCATCCAAATCTGGGTCAATACCAGCAAAAACATCTCTGAACAAGGTTCTAGCACCATGCCAAATGTGTCCGAAGAAGAAGAGCAAAGCAAACGAAGCATGCCCAAAAGTAAACCAACCCCTTGGACTGCTACGAAAAACACCATCGGATTTCAAAGTCGCACGGTCTAATTCAAAAATTTCACCCAATTGAGCGCGTCTAGCATATTTTTTCACAGTAGCAGGATCACTATAACTGACTCCATTGAGTTCGCCACCATAGAACTCAACGGTTACACCTACTTGTTCAACACTATACTTCGATTCTGCCCTTCTAAAAGGAACATCCGCTCTAACAATTCCGTCGCCGTCTACCAAAACGACTGGAAATGTTTCAAAAAAAGTAGGCATACGACGTACAAAAAGCTCACGCCCTTCTTTATCTCTAAAGATAGGGTGTCCTAACCATCCAACCGCTATTCCATCTCCGTTATCCATTGAACCTGCCCTGAATAATCCTCCTTTTGCCGGATTATTGCCGATATAATCATAAAAAGCTAATTTTTCAGGAATTTTAGACCAGGCTTCTGATAAACTTTGATTTTCTGCTAGCCCGGCGCTAACTCTTCGATATATCTCTTGCTGGAAGTAACCCTGATCCCATTGATAACGAGTGGGACCAAATAATTCGATGGGGGTAGTTGCTGAACCATACCACATAGTTCCAGCAACAACAAAAGCTGCAAAAAAGACAGCCGCGATACTACTGGAAAGTACGGTTTCAATATTTCCCATACGCAATCCTTTGTATAGACGTTGTGGCGGTCGGACGCTAAGATGGAATAGACCCGCTAATATGCCCAACGTACCTGCTGCAATATGATGAGATGCTATTCCTCCCGGAACAAAAGGATCAAAACCTTCCACACCCCACGACGGATTTACAGGTTGTACTTTTCCCGTTAGTCCGTAAGGATCGGACACCCATATTCCAGGACCGTACAAGCCTGTTACATGAAATGCACCAAAACCAAAGCAAGCCACCCCGGAAAGAAATAAATGAATTCCAAAGATCTTGGGCAAATCCAAAGAAGGTTTTCCTGTACGTTCATCACAAAATATTTCTAGATCCCAATAGACCCAATGCCAGATAGCTGCCAAAAAGCATAAGCCAGAAAACACAATATGTGCCCCAGCTACACCTTCGTAACTCCAAATCCCCGGATTCGTTACAGTCCCTCCTGTGATACTCCAACCTCCCCATGAGTTGGTTATTCCTAAACGAGTCATGAAGGGTATAACGAACATACCCTGTCTCCACATTGGATCAAGAACAGGGTCAGAAGGATCAAAAACTGCTAATTCATACAGAGCCATCGAGCCCGCCCAACCAGCAACCAGAGCTGTATGCATTATATGAACGGAAAGCAACCGGCCAGGATCATTCAATACAACGGTATGAACACGATACCAAGGCAAACCCATGGAAAATACCCCTTTATCAAAGAAAAATAGACACTACGTAACTTTATTGCATTGGAAAAGACTATACTATGACTATCTTATGGACCTCCCTTGTTCAGTGGATTATTTCCTAACAAAGGTTCAATTAATATTTATTCTATTCTGTTCGTAATAATGGAAGAATTCTGTTCGTAGGAACAAAGAGAAGCAGATTTATTTTATACTCGATAAGTACCAATACGCAACGGGGGATTGATACCATTTTCTATGAGTAAATGCGTCCATCCTTATTGATCATTAGAAGGACCTATTCATAAAAATTTTCCTTTATTTATTTTGTCTTTCTTTCTGAATTTTTCTAATCTATGGATAAAATAAATATGATAAAGCCAATATGATAAAGACAATAAAACCATATTGTTACGTTTCCACATCAAAGTGAAATATAGTATTTACTTCTTTTTTCTTTTAATTCATGCCTGTTGGTCTTCCGAAAGTACCTTTGCTAATTCCTAAAGACGAAGATGAAGATGAAGATGAAGAGGAAGAGGTAGAATGGGCTGACATATAGTGTGACTTGTCAGATATATTGGGGCATATGGGATTTCCCCGTTCTCTCCCCCGATCGAGAGATCCTCTGTTTCGCCCAAGAAAGATAAATTGAATCATCAAAAAATTGGAGCGTGAAGTGCAATTAGATGCATTGTTTGGGGGAATTCATAATACTATTTTTAATTCGAATAATTTATGATTTTTAATTCGAATAATTTATGATTTTTAATTCGAATAATTTATGATTTTTAATTCGAATAATTTATGGTTGGCTTTGGTTGAACTCAAAAAATGAAGTATCCAGGCTCCGTTTAGCAAAAACCCAATTGGAAATATATCTATGATTACTATGTGTATTATAAATGTGTATTATAAATGATTCCTGAAATGATTCCTGTTTGGTATTTAGAAAGTCATAACAAAAAGAAATGGTGATGGGACGATTTGTCCTATATGTGCAAATCCAAATCGGGCGGATCTCGACCCGGAGTAGAGCATAAACCTAAAAAGATGAAAGAGACCCATTCAGGAACAAGAAAATACCATCGTGATTTGGATTGAATCTCGATGAAACAATACATCAATGAGAAGTTAATTCGATAAGTTTATTGACGTTTTTCTATTATAAGAAAGAAAGAAAAGAAGTCAAAATTCGTTTTTATTGAAAAATCGAAGAAAAAGCCCTTTCCTTAGAAGTTCGAAAAAAACTGCTATGAAAAAGAATAGGAAAAAAGAAAGAGGACTGGAATCTATACATTGATTCGTTTTTTTCACAATTGTTTTTTGAACCGTATGCATCAAAAGGTGCATGTACGGTCCTCTAAGGAATAGAATTTTTCCTTACTCAACGGACTTTATGAAAAAAGAATACTTATTTTAGGCTCTGAAATTACTTCAGAGAACGCGAATATCCTTTCAGGTGCTTTGATATATTTCAGTCTCATGGATTCTAGCAAAGAGTTTAAATTTCTTATAAACTCTCCTGGTGGATCAGTAATAGATGGAATAGCCCTTTATGATACTATAGACACTCTTCTCGCACCAGTCGAGACAACAGCTGTAGGAATAGCCGCGTCAATGGCATGTTTTATCCTGACTGCAGGAACTTCACGTACAGCATTCCCTCACGCTTGGCGCCAATGAGGTTTTTTTATTTGAGAGAAAAAAGAAAACTATGCCTTCGCCATATGAATATTAAGTAATAATAGCATGGCACTTCGAATTCGATATGAAAAATTTTGTATTGTTTTTTTTTTTCAAAAGATTCGATTATGTATCGAGAGAGTAGTATGAGATAAAAGGTATTCCCGATTTTCTCTTATCTATCGGGAGTCCAATTCAGCGTCACAAACTTTTTTGTTTTCACACCGAAGGGCTCTTAACAATATTTATGTTAGAAAAAAAAGAGTGCGAAAAAAAAACAAGATTTTTCCTTTTTTGGTTGGATCAAAAAGAAACTTTGGGATTGCTGAATCAAAGACAAAAAAAGAATCCATTTGAAAATAGAAAGCAACGGAGCCATCATAGTATTTTTTAACTCCTCCGAAAGGAAGGGTGGCAATTTGATCATTTACCCATCTGGAGCTGAGAGATTCTATTTTTATCTTTCTTGAATGGAAAGTAAGGGTCAATTTCAATTTGATTGTAGAGCCGTATGCAATGCACAAAAGACGATGCCCGTACGGTTGTTCAATTCTATCTTTTTTTTCCTATTATTCTTTATCTTTCTTTTCTGTTCGTTTCACACAGCAGATAGAGAATCCTTCTATCATCAGGGTAATGATGCATCAGCCCTCTAGTTCTATTCCGGACGTGCGAATGGACAACACTGTCATGGAAATGCAGGTAGTAGAAAAAATACGCGACTCCATCATAGATGGTTATAAAAGAAGGACGTCGAAATCACGCATGGAAATAATGGAGGCCTTGGAAAGAGACGTTTTTATGTCAGCAATAGAAGCCAAAGAGTATAGACTTGTTGATCGTATAGTAGGAGAAAATGGAGAAAAATGGTTTTGAATTTCCATGAATTGAGATCTTATCTCCGAGTTGCCTTCTATCAGAGAAATAAAATGGATTTTGCGCGAATCCGCGATTTGAGGTTTTATTTCTTATTATTCGTATTATTCTTACTATTCGTATAATAAATATTTTTAAATAGAATAAATGTTTTTAAATAGAATAAATATTTTTAAATACAATAAATTCATAATGATCCGGTTAGGATCAATCTAAACCAGCCTATTACGTATATGATTCAATATGCCAACTAGTCAACAACTTCTTAGAAATGCAAGACAGCCAATTCGAAATGTCGTGAAAACCCGCGCTCTTCGGGGATGTCCTCAGCGTCGAGGAACATGTACTAGGGTGTATGTGTGACTCGTTTAGATCATGAACTGACACAAAAAAAAGCAAGAAAACCGCTTTCCAGTATGAATGATCAGTACCAGTGAATAGGATAGAATGGAAGAAGGAACTCCATTCACTATCTAAAACTAAAATAAGCAAATCAATCCCTCTATTGTGTAGAAAGTTTATGGTTTCCATTGGTGCAAATCCAATCAACTGAATTTAAGATGAGAAGCAATTCTCCATTGGTAGCAAATGGTTATCCATTAAGCGGAGGAAATCTTATTGAAATTCAAAAAAAAACAGAAAAATGGAGTTCTCACTCGGTCAAGAACGGACTACGAGGGTCAGCTACCCAGCTAACTTTCATAATTAAATACCGTTACTGTATAGGTGGGTCTCAGTGTGAAAGACCTGTTACTGGATAATTCAGGGGTAGAGCCAAAGAGTGTGGTGTGAACTATACAAGTTACCAATAAGATTGATTAAATGAAGTAAAGGCTCCGGTGTATAGAGAAGACCTCACCGTTTAAGAAATAACCATAGAAACGATGGAACCCACTATTTCTTTATCCATTCAATTTATATTTCTTTTTCTATTTTTGACACCTAGCAAAAGAAAATTTCTTATTTC